GTAAAGCAAGCACCTTGAAGTAAAGGATCTTGGATCCAGACCCTTTTGTGAATGAGAAAGATAAAGACGATAAAGACCAATGAAATCGCGTTTTCAGATTGTAAATGGTAAAGTTTGATTACCATTAACCTCCAGAATAGTTAACGAGTTTTTCGGTTTGATTCATCTCCTAAAGGCGGCTCTCGCCCTGCGTTATTTTAAGTTAAGAAGTTAAGGCGGCCTTAGGCATTAATTACCTATGGTATTCTTCTTATTACCTATTGTATTTCTAGTGCTTTTTTATTAGAGGTGGCCGGGACCTATTATTTCGAGTTTCTTTTTGAATCAAGGTGGCCATAGGCCCCTATGGTCCAGCGGTTACGACCTCTCTTTTTCACGGAGAAAACGAGGGTTCAAGTCCCTCTGGGGGTATACTAAGACTCAAGACGATAGGAGTGGGATTTTCTATCAAGTGATCTATATTTGTCAAGTCCTTCTAATAGTCTACTCAGTGGGACTTTGTATTTTAGATCAAGTGATATGTATTTATCAAATCTGCCTGGGGACAATATTGTGGAACGTCTAAAATAAATTAGGCGTTGGGTCGATGCCCGAGTGGTTAATGGGGACGGACTGTAAATTCGTTGACAATATGTCTACGCTGGTTCAAATCCAGCTCGGCCCAACAATTTGTCAATCTACTATCAGATGGTAGAACACTCTTGTTCTTAATAAATACCTGATACGAGAGAATAAAAAGGAATCCAAAATTTCTGCTAGATCTCTTCTTATTTCCCTGGGATTGTAGTTCAATAGGCAAGAGCACCGCCCTGTCAAGGCGGACGTTGCGGGTTCGAGCCCCGTCAGTCCCGACGGATCCAATAAGTACATCAATTCGCCTCTCCATGAAATCTGTGAAAGAAGGGACAGAGAGCATAATTGAATTCCGAAGGGGTTTCCCTTCTTTTTTTCAGGATTCTGTCGAAGAAAGAACAAACCCTAAACTAAAATGAAAATAACTAAAATAGTGAAGTTGATAGAATATTCCATCTTTTCTCCTGCGACTCATCTTTCTCATACTTCCTTGTCTTCCAAAGAAATTTAGATAATTAAAATTTAGAACCTAATTCCTCTCTTTTTCCACTTCGTTTGTATTGTTTGTTGGGGTTTTGTAGTTCGGACGGCCGGTTAGATTTCGTTTCGTTTGATGGTTCTATAAGGAAGACCTAAGGTAGGTTATAGAAAAGAAAGAACAGAAAAGAAGGATACAGAAAGTAAAGCAACTTTTGGTTGGTCCGGGAATCCAAGATTGGATTTGGTATGGATAAAAGATGTTCGTATGTTATACTATTCAATTCTCGACGACGAATTAATTTAATAGCTCAGATATTGTTATTCATGATATTGATCCGATTCAAGATCATCGATAGGTAATGCATTCATTGAATTGACAGGTGAAAGATTTATCATCTCTATGGGATTAAATCCCGAGTTATTGTGAAATAAAAAAACGATGAGATTATGGAAGTAAATATTCTTGCATTTATTGCTACTGCACTGTTCATTTTAGTTCCTACTGCTTTTCTACTTATAATTTACGTAAAAACAGTCAGTCAAAATGATTAATTACTTTAAATGAAACTTGACTTCTGAATTCTTATCAATAGTTGAAGAAATCAAATGAAAAGTATTCTATTTTTACGTCTTAAATGAAATCAACGGGCTATCATCGGCGGTCTTCTATGAGATCCGAGAGTATGGTAAGTAAGAAATTTATTTCTTACTTACCATACTCTCTATTAGTGTTATAATAGTGTATAAAATTGTTTCTAATAAAGTTGGTATACTATATTAGCTTCTATCTTCAATATTAGCTTCTATCTTCAATAGATGTAATTATTAATCCATATATGTAATTGACGTAGGACCCAATTCTAGTTCGTTTGATACATCTATTTATTCCGATGAATCTGAAATAATTGTTTTACTGTTATAGAATATATTTCTCCACTAGAATCCAATGGAATTTGAAAATGAAGATATTTTGATTTGAATTGAAATAATTTTCAAATCAAAAATGCGTTGCAGAACGATCTATAAAACAATTGATACCGTTTCATTCCTCAACTAAATTAGGAGTGCTTCTAAAGTCCACTTCTTCCCCATACTACGAGTGAAAGGGAAAATGTAAAGACTACCATTAAAGCAGCCCAAGCGAGACTTACTATATCCATGTGAATTATGTCCCTTATCTCTATGATAGAATTATTCCATTATTGCTCACTAATAATAGTAGAATTAATGGTCCAGAGTCAAAAAGGGATTCTGGCCGAACACTATTGATGAACCAATCAAATAAATCCATTTCAAAAATTCCTATATTATTTCTAATCGGGAAAGACTAAACACAAGTAAAATAAAAAAGAACATTACAAAGGAATGTTACTAATGGAACATCTAGTAATAAAATAAATAAGAGGGTCCATTCATTTTTTATTGCCCTTCAAAGTAAAAATAGATCAATTGCTATCTATTACAAAATTTTCCTATTTGATCTAATACGTACCCTTTCCCGATTGTCTCTCTGAAGGAGTTGAGAGATAGTATATTATACTTTTGACGAGGGGTTAAAATTTTTTTTTGCTTTTTATTTTCTATAAAAAAGGAAATTATCCATCTCAATCTAATCTAATAGTGATTGAATGCCTAAACACTCAGAGATTCTCGCGAGTCTATATATGTCGATTATAGTATAGAAAGAACTTCCCCCAACCAGTAGTTAAATTATCTGCCGGCTATCCAAACCCAATCAGTAGACATTACATTAGTAGTAGAAAGGAATCGGGAAGTCTTGCTTCGACCATGACAATCTTTCTTTTCATTTTCGATTCAAAAATTGATTTACAAAATATCCAGAACGGATGTTTAGAATCAATCAAGTATTAATAGTCCCCTTATTCTGTTCTGCTGGATAAAATTTGGTTGAGTTATATCAGCAGAACAGAATAAGAGATTTCGATTCGTTTGTTGATGAGGCGGCACCCGGATTTGAACTGGGGAAAAAGGATTTGCAGTCCCCCGCCTTACCACTCGGCCATGCCGCCAAAACGATACACAATAGGATCAAAATTTCCCTTTTGGGTTGTATTACTAAATTTTAGTTTATTGTACTTGCATCCTGTTTTTAATCCTTTTTTTAATTTAGAAAAATTAGAAAAGAAACCATTTTTCCCCTTTTGATTGTCTTTGATCTACCCCTTCGATTGATTATATAGTATCTCAAAACACACAATGCCAAAAAGCTTCCCCTCACTTTTATATTGAAAAAGAAAATGTATATTTTCACTCAAAAAAACCAAAATTGATGACAAATGGGAACCATTAACTATTCGTTGACTGAGAATTCGTGAATGATTATTGGATTTGAATCTAAAATTTGGTTTACCTAATGACATAAGAAAATACAAATTGATACATACTTAATTGATTCTTTTGAATCAAAAATCCTTCTCAATTTCCATTATAACAAAAATGATAAGTATATGTAAACCCCAGAACGGAAATTGTTACAAAGATACAAAATTGGCTATTTAGAGTATGTTGCCTATAAATAAAAAAGAAAGGGAATTTTTTGGAACAAAAAAGGCCCGGCTGGGTATTGACCGGGCCAGGCCAAAAGGGCGCTTCGAACAAAATAAAAGCAAGAAGGTCTTCTTTATTTCTTTTTCTATTTGGATCTTTCGAGCATCTAAATGGAATTGCTAATTCTATAATAACGATAAAGAATGTGAAAGAAATACTTTCTTTAATCCTTATTTGATGTGTAATGTAACATAGTAATTATCTTTTTCAATTGGGAGAGATGGCTGAGTGGACGAAAGCGGCGGATTGCTAATCCGTTGTACGAGTTATTCGTACCGAGGGTTCGAATCCCTCTCTTTCCGTTTCCGTTGATGACTTTCTATTTTTTTTCTTTCAAATTTAGCAAATCCCTGTTTATTTTTTTCATAGTGAAATGTGTGGAATAGCTAAAATAAAATATTAAGAAAATTGTAAAATTAAGCAACAAAAACGAAATTTTTATTTTATTCTTCACGTCCAGGATTACGTCCTGGATCATTGGATAGGAATCCAAAGATGAAGAGAGAAACAAAGAATATTACTACTGTGTAAACGAAAAGTTTGAGAGTAAGCATTACACAACCTCCAAGATCATTTTTTGAAAAAAAACGAGAAAAGAAAAGATAATAGATCCTCCTTTTTTATATCACATATCCTATTTTGACACCAAGAAATGAATTATAGAAATAGAAAAGAATGTTCAGAAATTCAAATGAAGTTGAAATTTTTAATAAGAGTCTTTGATTACCACAAATCACTTTCATACCGACAATTAGATATTGTAAGCGACCCTAAGCTAATAAGGTATTTCGCCGAAAAAAGGAGAAAAAGGATTAAAATCGGGAAATGGGGCGAGCCGGATTTTTTGCGGCTATCCGAAATTTCAATGTTTGAATTGAAGGTTCATACTGTCAGACTTATTTGATCTTCTCGATTGTTATCATTTTTATCAAAAAAAAAAAATGAATTTTCTAGGATACTATTAAAGATCTTATCGAAAACTTACAGCAGCTTGCCAAACAAAGGCTAAAAGAAAAAAGAACAGGGGTATGACTGGCATAACATCTACGATTGGATTCAAAAAAGCATAGGCTTCGGGCAATTTGGCGAAGAAAAGACTACTCGGATAAAGGGCAGAATTAAGACAGATCAAACTAAAGATATTAAGCATAACAGACATTTTTTTTTCGTCGAGATAATTGCATTTTGATTGAGTTATTGATATAAGGAAAAATGAAGAAAGTAAGGTAGACAAAAAAATCCTTCTTTTTCCACTCAATCAAAAATCCTCCAATTCTCAAAGGAGAATAGAAAAAATCATACTTTCATACAATATCTTAATTGAATTATATATAATGATCAATAAATTCAGTTGAATTCTAGATATACACATGTCAAAATTCTAGCAACGAATCTATAATCAATTCTATAAAGGAGAAAGATTTTCTATAGATAGTTGGACTGGAATTGACGAACACTTAATACCAATATTATTCTTTATTAGTATTAGTGTCCAATAAAAATAGAAATGGGGCGTAGCCAAGCGGTAAGGCAACGGGTTTTGGTCCCGCTATTCGGAGGTTCGAATCCTTCCGTCCCAGAGCATATCCCTTGTATCCGAATACTTCTTTTTTGTTCAACAAGGTTCTGTTTCAAGGTCTAATATTGGATAGAATATGATTCCTCTTTCTTTTTTGATTTTGAATGATTCTTTTCGAAATCATATCTTAATGAATGATTCTTTTCGAAATCATATCTTAATTTTTTACAAACTGAACTAAATCGAGTTCAAATTACATGCAAAAGGAACTAAACCTATGATCCAGATAAAGATAAGATGGGGCATAGATCTGTAGAAGGATTACTTAACCTCAGGTTAAACAAAATATGAATATGAAAATACATATAAAAGAGGAAGTGCTTAGCTTATAGGTATGTATTGTTTCCTATTTCAGTGACAAAAAGTCTTTCCATTTTTGTGAAAAAGAATTTGCATTCCTAAAAGATTAAAATTGAAATATTTAACAATGATATTTCTTTTTATTGTTCGATCTATTTAGATTATTTGCTTTACATCATTGACAATTCCATTCGAAAAGAAACAGAAAATTATCTTTTTTATGATAACCAAATGAAGTCTTTACTGTAAAACATGACTCAAATTCAAGTATAAAGATTTGTAATGATTCTTTATGGATTGAATCTTTGGGAAGTTTTGGGAAGTTGGAACGGGTCAGTCTATCTTATTGAGTCACTTGAAGAGGCAGAGTCAAATAGAATTTATTTATTCGTGTGATTTCTGTTAGTTATTTTATTTCTATATTCAGATTTCTGGATATTTCTGTTAGACATTTTTTTGAGATAGAGATTTATAGAAAAAGTTCCATTCATACAAAAAACCGGGGTCTTGCTAATATTTATTCAGAAAAATTTTTTTGATCTTTATTATCTATTTTATTATCTATGTAGATAAGAAAAAATAGAAATGACTGTGTCTCTGTACCGACTGAACCAATGACTATTCATGATTCCACAATTGAATCAATTCCATACTGGTTCCAAATTAGAGGAATGTTATGGTAAAACTTCGTTTAAAACGATGTGGTAGAAAGCAACGTGCGACTTGAAGGACACGATCCGGTGTGGATTCTTATTCTTACATCCACCATTTTATATAGGAATGAAGGTGCTCTTGGCTCGACGTCGTTTTTCTATTCTACTAGAATCCTTCTTTTTTTGATTGGGTTTTAATGTGAATATGTAAATAGTTCGTGATGGAGCTCGAGTAGAAAGTATTGATGAATTTCTCAGGGGCAACGATCTAGGGTTAATGCCAATCAATAAATTGGAACAACTTCGTAAGTATATCTTCGATATAGAAATCGAAAGGATCCGATTCGAGCAAATTTTTCAATTCAAAAAAATTTGTTGGAACGGCTAAAACTTTTTCGATCCACAGTGTATCGCGCACGAATCAACCATCGGTATGATTCTTTGATAGAAAGAAATCACAAAAGGGGTATGTTGCTACCATTTTGAAAGGATTAAGAAGCACCGAAGTAATGTCTAAACCCAATGATTTAAAACCAAGATAAAGGATCCCAGAACAAGGAAACACCACTTCAATTGTCTCACGGATCCAAATAAAGAATCCAAATATATTTGAAATGAGACGAAAAAAAAGGGGGGGTTAAAGACCACTCAAAAAAAGAAAAATCTTAATTTCTTTAAGATATTTGAGAATTTTTGAACTTGAGTTATGAGTACAAATGATTTTTTTCAGGAAGGAAGCTAAATAAAAATGACTATGAGTTAAATTATAGACTAATTTATTTTACGGATTCCTTTCCTATCCTATTTATTCTAATTTTTGTCTATGGATAAAATTAGAATCGTTTTTTATCGAGCCGTACGAGGAGAAAACTTCTTATACGGTTCTAGGGGGGGGGGTTCTTTTTTATCTACATCTATCCCGATGAGCCGTCTATCGAATCGTTGCAATTGATGTTCGATCTCGAAGAGAAGGAAGAGATCTTCGGAAAGTGGGTTTTTATGATCCTATCAAGAATCAAACTTATTTAAACGTTCCCGCGATTCTCTATTTCCTTGAAAAGGGCGCTCAGCCTACAGGAACTGTTCAGGATATTTTAAAAAAGGCAGAGGTTTTTAAGGAACTTGGCCCTAATCAAACGAAATTCAATTAAATTAAGGAAATAAAAACTAAGGATAGGATAGTGATTTCTATATCATTTTGGATATCTTTTCTATACTATGTTTTTTATTTCCTTCTTTTCTTGCTCTATTCGTATCTATTTATCATTGCTTTTATAGAATCTTTTTCTAACTTTGATGAATCCTTACAAAATAGAAAATGATGGCATTACCTGCAACCTGCAACCTGCAATCGGGTGGTTTTCATTCGAACTCGAATACCAAGTAAGAAAAAAGGAATCGAAGTTCTGTATTCGACTTACTTTAGTCGACTTATTCTATATGGATTCAATACACTATTGATTGCATAAATCCTTTTTCTACTTTTTCTTTATTTATTCTCCATCTAAACTAAAATTTTTAGTATATATGCATATGCAGTGCCAATCCAACACAAGTCTTTTTTTTACTATTATTTCAATTTTAGTTCTTGTATTTTTTCCATCGTATTCTTTTATTAACCTTTATATTGACAATATTGTATCGAACAAATATAATTCATCGTGATAAGCAGCTCTATTTATTTCCGTCCCATAGGTTTTCTTTTTTACCTGTTGATTCAAATGATGGGTTCGTTGGATTAGCTTTGCTCCTCGGATTTTTGATTGAAAAAGTGGATAACATAAAAATAGGGGATGGTCCAGCATTTTTACATTTATTTCTTTTTTTGATTTGATCGGGAAATTTTTTCTTTTTTCATCTGATTTAGTCATTTTTATGTTCCAAATATATTAGAAAAATTTTTTATATCTTTTTTTATTTCGTAGATGTAGATTAATGCTTTGATTTAATCATTTTGTTTTATTCTGATTGTATCTACATACCTTTTTTCTATTTGGGTTGCTAACTCAACGGTAGAGTACTCGGCTTTTAAGTGCGGCTAGGATCTTTTACACATTTAGATGAAGCGAGGGATTCGTCCATACCATCGGTAAAGTTTGGAAGACCACGACTGATCCTGAAAGGGAATGAATGGAAAAAATAGCATGTCGTATCAATTAAGAGTTCTGAGAATATTTTATTCTTTCCGGCTCGATACAAAGCCTTCATTTAAAATTTAAATTATTCATTTAAATTATTCAAAGGGAGCAAATCGAAGTCAATTTCAAGTTGGGTCGAATTAATAAATGGATAGGGCCCCACGGCTTCAATTCATTTCATTTTGATTATAGGGAAAGAAAAAGCAACGAGCTTCCGTTCTTAATTTGAATGATTACCCGATCTAATTAGACGTTAAAAAAATATTAGTGCCCAATACGGGAAGGCTTTCTCCCAGGAATGTATTCTTGATTTTTTAATGAATCCTAAATATTACCACTCTCCATTCCATAATGGAGAAGTATGTGTATAAGAAACAGTATATTGATAAAAACATTTCCAAAATCAAAAGAGCGATTGGGTTGAAAAAAGTAAAGGGTTTCTAATCATCTTGCTATCCTATAATGAAAACGAACAGAAATACTTCATTTTAAAGGGAAAAAGAGAGGATAGAGAATCTGTTTATAAGTTTATCTGTAGCCGAGGTATCTATTCGGTTTGTACTATAATACCTTGTTTTGACTGTATCGCACTATGTATCATTTAGAACCCCCAAAATCCTCTACCTTTCATTTAAATAGACTTTCAAATGGAGAAATTCCAAAGGCTAGATAGATCTCACTACTTCTTATATCCACTTATCTTTCAGGAGTATATTTATGTACTTGCTCATGATCATGGTTTAAATGGATCGATTTTGTTGGAAAATGCAGGTTATGACAATAAATCCAGTTTACTAATTGTGAAACGTTTAATCATTCGAATGTATCAACAGAATCATTTGATTCTTTCTGTTAATGATTCTAAACAGACTGCATTTTTGGGGCACAACAAGAATTTTTATTCGCAAGTAATGTCAGAGGTTTCTTCAACCATTATGGAAATTCCATTGTCTCTGCGATTAATATCTTCCCTAGAAAGGAAAGGGGTAGTTAAATCCGATAATTTACGATCAATTCATTCCATATTTTCTTTTTTAGAGGACAACTTTTCACATTTAAATTATGTATTAGATATACTAATACCTTACCCAGCTCATCTGGAAATCTTGGTTCAGGCTCTTCGCTATTGGATCAAAGATGCTTCCTCTTTGCATTTATTAAGATTCTTTCTCCATGAGTGTCATAATTGGGATAGTCTTATTACTTCAAATTCAAAGAAAGCCAGTTCTTTTTTTTCAAAAAGAAATCACAGACTATTCTTCTTCCTATATACTTCTTATGTATGTGAATATGAATCTGGCTTCCTATTTCTCCGTAACCAATCTTCTCACTTACGATCAACATCTTCTGGAGCCCTTATTGAACGAATATATTTCTATGGAAAAATAGAGCATCTTGCAGAAGTCTTTGCCAGGACTTTTCAAGCGAATTTATGGTTCTTCAAAGATTCTTTCATGCATTATGTTAGGTATCAAGGAAAATCAATTCTTGCTTCAAAAGGGACGTTTCTTTTGATGAATAAAAGGAAAGATTACTTTTTCAATTTCTGGAAATCTTATTTTTACCTGTGGTCTTATCCAGGAAGGATTTCTATAAACCAATTATCCAATCATTCCCTTGACTTTCTGGGTTATCGTTCAAGTGTGCGTCTAAAGCCTTCAATGGTACGCGGTCAAATGCTAGAAAATACATTTTTAATTAATAATGCT